ATTCGAAGCGCTTCGTGATTTTCAACCAATTATGTGCTTCAATATAATTACCTGGAGTAAGCGCTATAGCTTGTTTCCAATACTCAGCAGCTTGATCGGACCAAGCTTCCGCAATTTCAGAATCACCCTGTAGAATGGCCTGTTCTCCCCGGTCGGAATAGGTGGTTCCTTCCCTTAGAACCGTACTTGAGAGTTTCCTATCTCATACGGCTCAAAAATCGATTCTTTTTGTGTCCTATCTTAATCTACCCTATGCTAACTGAATTAGATTTCTCATAAACCTATCCCATTTTTTCTTGGGTTAACCAGAAGAAGTTAATTACATAAGTTTCAAACCCTAATTTTGATCAATAATCAGAATCAGTTTGATCTTTTCTCCCACCTTCAGAAGAATGAAGCATAGGTATCCCCACAATATCGTTAGAATTTTCTGAAAGGTAACTATCTCGGTTTCATATATGGAATTCATATAGAATCTTTGAAAAAGACTTTTTTCCATAAGAAAAAAGAACTTACTATCTTTGGGATCTGATGCTACACCGCTGCTCAATACCTTAGTGGATTGACTCTATTACATAAGTTGATTCCTAACTTTTGTCCCATATCATGACATAAGTAAGCAGTTCTTAACTGTATCGACTCAATAGCTCGCTAATTGATCTTTACGGTGCTTTCTCTATCAATTTGATCCTTTATCCATAGAATATAGTATATAGGCTGCACTCATTTTTTTTTCTTCCAATTTTGGTTCTCGTGAAGTCTCTTTCCTTGCTACAGCTGATAAAAATCGTTGCTTTGGACGATGCATTATGTAGAAAGCCTATTTTTTCTAGTATTTACTAGCCAATTTGATCTTTGCTTTTTTTCCTTATTTCTATAGTGGAGATAGTCGCACGTAATGACAGATCACGGCCATATTATTAAAAGCTTGTGGTAAGAATGGGTTTCGTTCTAGTGCCCGGAAATAATATTCCAAAGCCTTTGTATGCTCTCCATTGCTTGTGTGTATAAGGCCTATGTTATAGAGTATATAACTTCGATCATAGGGATCAATTTCTGGTCGCGTAGCTTCATAATAATTCTGTAAAGCTTCCGCATAATTTCCTTCGGATTGAGCCAACATCCGTTACGGTCGTTCATTCTATTCAAAAAATCTCCGTTCCAGAACCGTACATGAGATTTTCATCTCATACGGCTCCTCCCTTCTGCGCATAGTACTAAGGGGAATAATCCATAGAATAAAAATTGAACTATTCTCATCTCATTATGAACTGAAAGGAACTAGTATTTTTACAAGAAATCTCTAGCCAGCCTTCCCGCAAGAGGTTTTTTCTTAACACCAATCATATTAGTGTTAGATATAAATGGTAACTCCAACAATTTCTTTGTTCTCAACGCCTTCTATTTCCAGGAATTAGTCACTTCAACGATCTTTGATGGTTATACGGGTATCCAAAGTACAAACGAGATGGATGTTTGTTGTCCCAACCATTCTTGTTAGTCCCGATACCGATAAGGAAAGGGGGAATTTATAACAAAGTTTTTGTGTTGTTGATTCCTAGGTGTAGTGCTTTTTCCCTTATGCCGTCTATTGGTACTGATGTAGTGTAGGATTGACCCGCAATACAGAACCCATAGGTGTAACCTTTCGCTCAATACTCAAATCAACAATTGAAACATCTGAGGCTGCATCAATCGAGGATACACGATAGAAGGAATTGTTCTATCTCCAAACTTCACCTTCACCGAGCGTAGGTTTATTTCAAGAATTTCGTTCTTTCTATACCGAACCGCGTCTCTTTCTCGTAAGACTGAGGTGAGGGCTAAAAAAAACAAGAAAAAAGAATCAAATCGCACCATCTCTGTAATAGGTAAATGCCTTTTTTTCTCCTGAAGTTGTCGGAATTATTCGTAATAAGATATTGGCTACAATTGAAGAGGTCTTATCAATAAAATTTCCATTTATATTAGATCTAGGCATAATTAGCAATCCATTCTAGAATTCTTTTCATTACCCCTGGGGAAAATGATCCCACAAACAAAGCAAAGGAATTATACAGTACGAAATAACATAAAAACAGACTAATTTTATTCTAATAAATAGATATTAAATAGATATGGGCTTTCCACTTAAATTGTCCCCTTTTGTTTGGGAAAGATATGAGATATTGGAATCAGATTGATTTCATTCCCATTTTTGTAGTATACCAATGAGCGGAACTATTACTATTTCATCTAAGTTAAATAACCAAGGACTTTTTTTACTACAGATTCTGATAACTCGAGAAGTTTTGATTTGGTTATGATCCAAAGAGAAAAAAGAATGGAATAATCATTCCATGAAAAAATAGAGTAGAGTAACCATACCTTCTGTTTGCATAACGTGTATACACCACGCCATACAATCGAAATATCAAAATCCATGGGACGATTCATAAATTTGGAATAGATCCGCGGGGTAGCTGATGAATGAGAGAAGTTTTTGTTGAGAAATATTAAA